TAGGGTGAATTATGTATTTTCTACACTATCTTAATTTCTTAACTATATGTTAAGTAAATATCTTGAAAATATTTTAAAGAAGTTGAAGTCTTCTAGAAATTTATTAGCTTATCTTTTAAGCCCCCACTTAAAAGATAAGCTAATAAAGCTACTGGGCCCATACCCCTTCTATGTGAGTTAACCTCACTCTTTTAAATTTTGTTAAGCTTTAAAAAAAATCTTTTTTTAATCACCCTGGTTTCCGGAACTTTTATTGCTGCTTCTTCCTCTTCCTGATTTACTTGTTGATTAGGTTTAGAAATCAATTTGATGAGACTTATCCCCTTAGTTATCAACAAAATTAATCCTTCATCAACCGAATCAGGTATTAAATACTTTATTGCTCAAGCTATAGCTTCTGTTATTTTAATTATTTCAGCCACTTTAGTAAGTATAAAAGCTCCCACCAACAGTCTAAGAATTATTTTTTTCCTTTTGACTATAAGTATTAGTATTAAAATTGGAGCAGCTCCATTCCATTTTTGGCTACCCCAAGTCATTCAATCTTCAGAGTGATCTCAAATTTTAATTATCCTTACCTGACAAAAGATTGCTCCTATGACTTTGGTTATATTATCCTCAAACTCTTTTTTCTATCTTGTGATTTATTCTTCTTGCTTGGTTGGAGTAATAGGAGCCATCAACCAAACATCTTTTAAAAAAATTATAGTTTATTCCTCAATTCTTCATTCTGCTTGAATAATCTCTTTAATCCTATGCTCAGAAGCAGTCTGGTGGCTTTACTTTTTGGTGTACACAATTATTTCTTCTTCAATCATATTTTCTTTAATTGTTTCTCCTCTTAACTCCCTCAAACAATTATATAATTCCATCACTTCGACTGACTCATCATTTTTAATCTTTTCCAATTTTTTTTCTCTGGCTGGGATTCCCCCAATAACTGGATTTTTTATAAAATTAATTTCCATCATAGTAATAATTAATCTCTCCGTAAACCTTTTAACTTTAATTATTCTAATTCTGTCTTCTTTACTAGCTCTTTATTTCTATATTCGTCTAATTTTTTCGGCTTCAGTTATTTCTTCTAATTTATTGAACATAAATTTTTTTTTACTTAAAAACTTTTCTTCAACATACTCGATTCTTTTAGTTATTTCAATTCTAGGAAATATTTCCCTTCCTGTTTTCTTATTTTTTGCGTAATAAGTTTTAAGCTAACAAAACTAAAGATCTTCAAAATCTTAATTATAGGTATACTCCTGTAAACTTAATACCGCAAATGAAGGGAATTAAGTTCAATTTCAAGATTTGCAGTCCTGATTTCCTTCATTAACAAGAGGGGGATTTCCCTTAATTAAATTTACAGTTTAACACCTAATTCAGCCACCTTATTTTTTAAATGACTATTTTCTACTAATCATAAAGATATCGGGACTATATACCTTATACTAGGAGCTTGATCGGCTTTTATAGGAACAGCTTTCAGAATTCTTATCCGGATAGAACTCGGCCAACCAGGAACATTAATTGGTAACGATCAAATTTATAACGTTATAGTTACTGCTCATGCTTTTGTTATAATTTTTTTTATGGTCATGCCAATCATAATCGGTGGATTCGGTAATTGATTAGTCCCTTTAATAATTGGGGCTCCAGACATAGCTTTCCCTCGAATGAATAATATAAGATTTTGACTATTACCTCCTTCTTTAACTTTATTAGTCGCAGGAGGCTTAGTAGAAAGAGGTGCAGGAACTGGTTGAACTGTCTATCCCCCCCTGGCTGCCAATATTGCCCACGCTGGTGCTTCTGTTGACTTAACCATTTTTAGTCTACATTTGGCGGGAGCTTCATCTATCTTGGGAGCTGTTAATTTCATCACAACTATTATTAATATACGATCCCCAGGTATATCATGAGACCAAACACCCTTATTTGTTTGGTCAGTTTTCCTCACAGCTATTCTCTTGCTTCTTTCCCTTCCTGTGTTAGCTGGAGCTATTACTATACTCCTAACAGATCGTAATCTAAATACTACTTTTTTTGACCCCGCAGGAGGGGGAGACCCTATCTTGTACCAACATCTATTTTGATTTTTTGGCCACCCAGAAGTATACATCTTAATTCTCCCAGGATTCGGTATAATTTCCCATATCATTACCTATGAAAGTAGAAAAAAACAAACCTTTGGCCAATTAGGTATAATTTATGCAATAATAGCAATCGGGATCCTAGGATTCATTGTGTGAGCTCATCATATATTTACAGTAGGTATGGACGTAGATACTCGAGCTTACTTTACCGCGGCTACTATGATTATTGCTATCCCTACTGGAGTAAAAATTTTTAGCTGGATAGCAACCTTACAGGGTTCAATTCTTTCTATATCTCCTTCATTAATGTGAGCTATTGGATTTATTTTTTTATTTACCATGGGGGGATTAACAGGTGTAATTTTAGCTAATTCCTCACTAGATATCATTCTCCACGATACTTATTATGTCGTCGCTCATTTTCATTACGTTCTTTCAATGGGAGCAGTATTCGCTATTATAGGGGGATTAATTTATTGGGCTCCATTATTTTTAGGCACATCAATAAATCCTTTTTGGCTAAAAATCCATTTTTTTAGAATGTTTATTGGGGTTAATATAACCTTTTTCCCTCAACATTTTTTAGGAATAAACGGGATACCTCGTCGATACTCAGATTATCCAGATGCTTTCACTTTATGAAATATTATTTCCTCTATAGGAAGATACACATCTTTTATCGCGGTCCTTCTTTTTACCTTTATTTTATGAGAAGCTTTGATTTCGAACCGCCCAATTGTTTCTTTTTATCAACAAAATATATTTATTGAATGAATCCACAATTATCCTCCATCTGACCACACCTATAATGAATTATCTATTTTAAACTCTTATTAAAATGGCAGATTAGTGCAACGGGTTTAAACTCCGTGTATAATGTTTACCATTTTTTAATAATTCCTTCATGGTCATCTATAGGGTTTCAAAATGCTTATTCCCCTTTAATGGAACAATTAATTTTCTTTCACGATCATTCAATAACTATAATTATCCTTATTATTTCTATCATTGCTTACTCTCTTGTCTCGATAATTATTTACATAACTCCAGATAAAATAATAATCGAATCTCAACACCTAGAATTATTTTGAACTATTTCCCCTTCTCTTATCCTTATTTTAATCGGGGTTCCTTCTATTAAGTTGCTGTATATATTAGATGAAGTATTTTCTCCTAGTTTAACTTTAAAAACTATTGGTCATCAATGATATTGGTCCTATGAATATTCAGATTTTAAAAAAACTGAATTTGATTCCTATATAAATAATTCTGGGTTATTAAATTCTATGCGCCTCCTTGATGTAGACAACAAAATTGTCATTCCTATAAATTTGCAAATTCGTAATTTAATTACTGCTGCTGATGTGTTGCACTCTTGAACTATTCCTTCCTTAGGGGTTAAAGCTGACGCTGTACCAGGACGCCTTAACCAAGTAAATTTTTCATGCAATGCTCCAGGTCTATTTTATGGCCAATGTTCTGAAATTTGTGGGACTAACCATAGTTTTATACCTATCTCTATGGAAGTAATTCCTACAAAATATTTTGTTTCATGAATTAAGTCACTTGAATAATTTGCATTAAATGGCTGAAAGTAAGCATTGGTCTCTTAAACCATTTTATAATAATTTACAAATATTTTTAATGAAAAAGATTTAGTTAATTAATAACATAAAAATGTCAAATTTAAATTAGATTTTGTCTAATCTTTTATCCCACAAATATCCCCCATACCCTGGTTATTTCTTTTTGCCATATTTACATTAATTTTTATTTGTATTAATAATAAAATTTTTTTCCACTCCTTAAATTCTTACTCTAATAATAACCCAACATTAGTTCTTACTGACGGAAAAAGAAATTCCTTTCTTTGGCTATGATAACAAATCTATTCAGAGTATTCGACCCAACCTCATCTTTTCAAATTAGTTCTAATTGATTAGGTTCTTTCCTTATTTTATTCCTTATCCCGCCATCCTTTTGAATTTTAAAGAATCGTTTATTTTATCTTTTTCATAAAATTTTTTCTTCACTTTTTAACGAAATAAAAATCTTACTAAAGCCCATCAATCCCTCAGGAGGTTCAATTATTTTTATTGCCGTGTTATTTTTTATCGTTTTTAATAATTTTATAGGTTTATACCCTTACATTTGCACTAGAACAAGACATTTAGTTTGTTCCATAACTCTCTCGTTACCCGTGTGATTATCTTTTATAATCTACGGTTGGTTCAAACATTATAATTATATGCTTGCTCATTTGGTTCCTCAAAGAACTCCTGGGCCTTTAATAGTTTTTATAGTAATAATTGAAACTGTCAGTAACATTATCCGGCCATTAACTTTAGCAGTTCGTCTATCCGCGAACATAATCGCTGGCCATTTACTAATAACTCTTTTAGGGAATCAAACTGCTATTTCTTACAATTTTACTTTACTCACCCTTTTAATTACCCAAATTCTTCTTTTAACCTTAGAGTCTGCTGTTGCTATTATTCAATCCTATGTATTTGCCGTCCTTTCATCACTTTATTCTAGTGAAAGAACTCATTAATTATGATAATTAAATCAAACCATTATTTTCATATAGTTGACCAAAGTCCATGACCTTTAAGTGCAGCTATTGGTGCTTCTATAATAACGTCAGGAATAATTTCATGATTCCACTCTCTCAATACCAGTCTAATAATTTTGGGAGTACTAGTTTTACTATTTAGTACCTATCAATGATGGCGAGATATTGCTCGTGAAAGCACTCTTCAAGGCCTTCATACTATCAACGTCATTAAAGGAATACGATGAGGAATAATTTTATTCATCCTGTCAGAAGTTCTATTCTTTTTTTCTTTTTTTTGAGCATTTTTTCACTCAAGTCTTTCCCCTATTAATGAAATCGGTCTGTTATGACCTCCTTCAGGTATTAATGTTTTTAACCCTCTGCAAGTCCCTCTTCTAAACACTATCATTTTGTTATCATCAGGTGTCTCTGTAACATGAGCCCATCATAGCTTGATAGAAAAAAATTATTCTCAAGCTCTCCAGGGAACTTTTCTAACTGTTACTTTAGGTGTATACTTTACTCTCCTTCAAGCATTTGAATACTATGAGTCCCCATTTTCTATAGCTGATTCAACTTATGGTTCTACTTTCTTTATCGCCACAGGTTTTCATGGCCTCCATGTTATTATTGGGTCCTCATTTTTAACAGTATGCTTAATTCGCCATTTTTTTAACCATTTCTCTTCATACCACCATTTCGGGTTTGAAGCTGCTGCCTGATACTGACACTTTGTTGACGTAGTATGACTATTTCTTTATATTTCAATTTATTGATGGGGAGCTTACATTTTTAATATAAATAGTATATAAAGCTTCCAACTTTAATGATCGAAAGAAAAATGTAATTATCCAAATTTTTTCTTTAGCCCTAATTTTAGCTCTTTTTTTAATCTTGCTTAATTCAGTAATTTCATCCAAATCTTTTAATGACCGAGAAAAGCCTTCATCCTTTGAATGTGGGTTTAATCCATTATTTTTCTCACGAACTCCTTTTTCCACTCAATTCTTTCTTATTGCTGTAATTTTTTTAATTTTTGATGTAGAAATTACTTTAATTTTACCTATTCCAATAATTTTGCATATCTCTTCTTCTAATTCTTTAATTGTTTTGGCAACTTTTTTCCTAATCATCTTAATTTTGGGCCTTTTCTATGAATGGAAAAACGGAGCTTTATATTGACCTAAATAATTAAACAAAGGAATATAGTTAATCATAACATTTGGATTGCACCCAAAAGGTACTTAGGTTATTCTTTCTCAAGAAGCGAATCGCCCTTAATTTCGGCTTAAGTACTGACTAGAACTCTAGTCCTTGACGGGGAAAGCTAATATATAGTATTTTATTGTTAATAAAACTCAGAGATTTATCTCTCCCCGAGAAAAGAATTAACTTTTGAGCTGCTAACTCAAAATCAAGTGGATTTAACCATTTTTCTTTTACTTTTATAGTTTAAAAAAACATTATAGTTTCAGTATAAAATTAGTGAAATGTCACTTTAAAGTTTTGTTTAAAAAAAATATTTTTTTCCTTAGAACCTTCAACTCTATGCTCTAGATAAGCTATTTAAACTAAACAAGTAGAATAAACACAAATAAAATAAAAAATATAAATAAATAAAGCTTTAAGTTTAAAAAATTTCAAATATCTACATTTAATGATTTATTTTTATAAAAATTCATTAAACCTTGGCCTCCTATATACTCCACCCACCCATGATCTAAGTTCTTTAAAGTAATTTTTCCAAACCGTAGAAGTGGTATTCATGTTTCAGACGAATAAACTGGTAAATAAAATATTCCTGTAACAAAAAGGACCAACTTTTCCTCTAAAACCCCCCAACCTTTACAGGTTGTTCTAGACAAAATATTTATTGTTAAAAAAGTTAATGTCACCACTAAAAAAAGAAGCATTATTTTAATCAACAGAGTAAAATAAACTATTAAAGTCGGAGTAAATCATCAAAATATTATTGACCCCCCAAAGATAGACACAAGAAATAACAATCTTATAGGATAGCACATAATTTCCTCTTCGTTGACAGAATTAGTAGTTTTTAGCCCTAAAGGCTTAACAAAAAGAATGAGTGCTAATTTAGTAGAATAAACCCCCGTAAGTAAAATTCTCGTTATCACAACCAAAAGAGCTAAAGTATTAATTTGCCCTCCTATGAGGTATATCTCCAACAAGATGTCCTTTGAATAAAATCCCGATAAATACGGAAACCCACATAAAGATAAAGAACTCACTAAGAAATACAAGGAAGTAACAGGTCTGGATCTTCTTACCCCCCCTAAGTCACGAACATCTTGAATATCCCCTCTTCCACGAATTACTACTCCTGCACATAAGAACAACAAAGACTTAAATAAAGCATGGCTTAGTATATGAAAAAAAGCTATTTCGATCAGTCCTAAAGAAATGGTTATAAATATCACTCCTAACTGTCTAAGAGTAGATAAAGCAATCACCTTTTTTATATCGGTCTCAAAGATTGCGTTTAACCCAGAAATTATTATTGTTAAAACAGAAATTACCAGTAGAACAAGTCTGATTCCTACTAATTCTCTGAATCGGATTAATAAATACACCCCAGCTGTAACCAAGGTTGAAGAATGAACCAAAGAAGAAACTGGTGTTGGAGCAGCTATAGCTGCTGGTAACCAAGCTGAAAATGGAACTTGAGCTCTTTTGGTTATAGCAGCTAATGTCACTAACAATAAGATTACAAATAACTCTTTTTGGCTAAACAAATACGGGAGGTAAAAAATGTTTCACCCCCCATAGTTAAATATTCAAGAAATAGCCAAAAGAATGGCCACATCCCCTACTCGATTTATCAAAATAGTTAGCATACCTGCATTTGCCGATTTCACATTTTGATAGTAAATTACCGAACAATAAGACACCAACCCTAATCCATCCCACCCCAGTAAAATTCTAATTATATTAGGTCTAGTAATTAAGAGAATTATTGATAGAACAAACAAGTAGACCAATCAAGTAAAACGAACATAATTAATGTCCCCCTTTATATAACCTGTCAAATAGTGTATAACGATTGAAGAAATAAATATCACCAACCCAGCAAATCTTAAACTTATCCAGTCCAAAAGAAACAAAGCCGTTACTTCCACTCTATTGATAAAAAAAATTCTTCACTCAATAAATAAACTCTTTTTTAGGCAGAAAAAAATTAAACTCGTACACAAAGAGATAAGTCTTAAGAAGCCTAATATGGACCCGAGGACTAAAGAAATTTTAATATAAATTTTTATTATCTAGAGGAAACCCATCTGAAGCCCCACAATCTTCTATTTTTTATAAACTATCTAAATTATCCGAATATGTATAYTGAAACTAACACTAAGACATTTAAGGGAATAAKATGTATACTAAGGCAATGCAATTCATTAATCATTACTCCTTGGTAGTTATCCCCGATTTTATAAACTTTCCCGTGCTGGCTGTAAGAGTACATAAACAAAGTAAACACTGCCCCAAAAAAAGATCCACAAAAGAAAAGTAGGAATACTCAAGTTCTAAACCCTATAATTCTGATTAACAGAAAAATTTCTCCTAATAGATTTGTAGAAGGTGGGGCAGAAATATTAGCTGCGCATAGTAAAAAAAACATAAATCTTAGAACAGGAAACAACAAAATTACACCTTTGTTTAGAAACAAACTTCGTCTTCCAAAACGTTCATATAATATATTTACTAAACAAAATAAACCTGATGATGAAAGCCCGTGGCTAAATATTATTACTAAAGCTCCGACCCCCCCACTTACAAAACAATTTAACAAACCACACATTACCAACCCTATATGAGCAACGGATGAATAAGCTACTAGAGCTTTTAAATCATTTAAACGCCAACATATTATGCCAACACATACTATTCTGACCACTCCCAATCTAATAAACATGCTAGAATAGTTTATAATTTGTCTCTCTCTCAAACTTATTACTCGTAAAATTCCGTAACCCCCCAACTTCAACAATACCCCCGCTAAAATTATAGAACCAGCTACAGGAGCTTCCACATGAGCTTTAGGCAACCAAAGATGAGTAAAAAATATAGGAAGTTTTACCAAAAAAGCCATAAAAAGTCTTACCATTAAACAAATGCCTAATCTGTCCCCAAAGATGGCACTTCTGTTTACAATCACTATTAATGCAGTTCTAAAGCTCCCAATATTCTTGTACTGACAAACTAAATTTAGCAAAAGAGGCAAAGATGCTGTGATAGTATAGAATAAAAAATAAACCCCAGCTTGTAGACGTTCTAACTGAAACCCCCATCCTATAATAATGAACAAGGTAGGGATCAATGAAATCTCAAAAAAGAAATAAAATAAAATTAAATTTCTTACTCTAAAACCTAAGATTAAGACTATTATTAAAACAATAACTAACCCAAAAAAGTAATTTTTAAAATAATTAAATTTTTTAACCAYCCAGCTAGAGTTTAACATTAGCAGGCTAATATATAAGCTTAACAAAATTAAAATAAATCTTACAAAGTCTAATACCAACCAAGAAGTATGAAACTCCATTATCTCTATTAGAGGCATGATTATAATCGTGATAATTAACAAAATAATTATTAAAAATGAACCTATCCACCAATTTTTGTTATACCCGAATAATGAGAGTGTAATAATTMTTAAAGTTCCTACTTTTATCATAATTCAGATTAAATAAATYAAAATTGTCTCCTCCATGTGTTCGTCTTATGGTTACTAAAATAGAAAGTCCTAAAGCCCCCTCACAAGCTCTAAACCCTAAATACAAAAGAGAAAAGAATAATCTCCCTGCCCCCAGTCTTCTTAGTATAATAAAAAAAATTCCTAAAACGATATATTCTAAACTAAGAAGTATAAGAAGAATATGTTTACGTTTAGATCTAAACACTCATAATCCAGCTGTAATGATTAGTAACCCTATAAATAAAATTATAGCTTTTATAGTTTAATTAAAATATTGATCTTGTAAATCAGAGAACAACCTATATGTAAAAGCTTCAAGAAAAAATCAATCACTTACCTTAAACTCCCAAAGTTTATATTCTATCCTAAACTATTTCTTGTACGAAAATTATTTTTTTAACGTTATCTGTGATTGTAAGAACTTTATTTTACCAAGCTAACCACCCTATCACTGCTATATTAATTATTACATGTCAAACATCACTCCTATGCTGTTTAATCTTTTTTATCCTTTCCATAAACTGATTCTCTATAATACTATCTCTTATCTTTATAGGAGGTTTAATAATTTTGTTTGTCTATATTTCTAGTCTAGCTTCTAACGAAAAATTTAAACTTTCTTTCAAAACCATAACTTTACCAATAATCTCCTTAGTTACTTATTTGAGTTTAACCTTACTATTTAAAGAAAATTATATATTTAATAACGAGTCAGAAATTTTTGTTTATAATATTTTTTTTATATATGCACAAAATATCTTTATCCCTGTATTTTTAACTATAAATTATCTTCTTTTAGTTCTAGTAATTTCTGTAAACATTATTAAACTATACGACGCCCCGATACGATCCGGAACAGTTTATGACAACTTTACGAACTAATCATCCTATTTTCAAAATTTTTAATAACTCATTAGTAGATCTTCCAGCACCTTCTAATATCTCTTATTGGTGAAACTTTGGTTCTCTTTTAGGGTTATGTCTATCTACTCAAATTATCACCGGCTTATTTTTAGCCATACATTATACCTCTGATATCTCTACCGCCTTTGATAGTATTGTTCATATCACTCGAGATGTAAATAACGGATGATTAATTCGTTTAATTCATGCCAACGGAGCTTCTTTTTTCTTTATTTGTCTATATCTCCACACRGGACGTAATATTTACTATAATTCTTTTACCCTTACAGAAACCTGAACTGTGGGTGTCTTACTTATGTTTTTAGTAATGGGAACCGCATTTCTTGGGTATGTACTGCCATGGGGTCATATATCGCTTTGAGGAGCTACAGTAATTACAAACCTTTTATCAGCCATTCCTTATCTAGGGACATATTTAGTACAATGAGTGTGGGGAGGATTTGCCGTTAGTAACCCTACACTTACACGTTTTTTTATAGCTCATTTTTTACTCCCATTCATTTTAGTCGCTATGATGGCTATTCATCTTTTATTTCTGCATCAATCGGGTTCTAACAATCCTTTAGGGACAAATTCTAACCAAGATAAAATTCCTTTCCATCCATTTTATTCTTTCAAGGATCTAATAGGAGCTCTAATATTAATATGGTTACTTTTAATTTTATGTTTCACCAATCCTTTTATTTTAGGAGATGTAGAAAACTTTTCACCAGCTAACCCTTTGGTTACTCCTGTTCATATTCAACCAGAATGATATTTTCTATTCGCCTATGCTATTCTACGGTCGATTCCTAATAAATTAGGGGGTGTAATTGCTTTAGTAGCATCTATCAGTATCTTATTTATCCTACCATTAATTTCTTCCTATGCCTTAAATGGTAACCAATTTYATCCAACTAATAAACTATTTTTTTGGCTATTTTTAAACTTAGTGATTTTATTAACCTGAATCGGGGCTCGTCMGGTAGAAAGTCCTTACATTAYAACTGGTCAAATATTAACAATTATATATTTTTTTTATTTTTTTGTTAATCAAATATTTTCAAAATTATGAAATTATATTCTTAATATTTATTCTTTAAAAATTTCATAAAAAATAAATGATCACTCTTAGGTACAATAGAGATAAATTTAAAGAAACTGGAAGAATTCTCTTTCATGATAAATATATAAGTTTATCATACCGGAAACGCGGTAAAGTACCTCGCACTCAAATAAATACAAAACTAAAAAAAATGCCTAGAAAATTGTACAGAAAGACTCCTTGACCCCCTCCAAAAAATAAAATAGTTAATAAATAACTTATAAAAATAATTCTAGCATATTTGGATAAAAATAATAAAACAAGGCCACCTCTTCCGTACTCAATATTAAAACCTGACACTAATTCTGACTCTCCTTCTGCGAAGTCAAAAGGAGTACGGTTAGTTTCAGCTATTCTTCTCACTAACCAACAAACTAAAATTGGGATAAATATAACAAATACTTTCACTAATTCTTGCTTATACAGAAAATCAGAAAAATTAAATCTAACAAAAATTAATACTAGGCTTAAAAATAATAAAGCCATWCTCACCTCATAAGAAATAGTCTGGGCCACCCCTCGTATTGTTCCTAACATGGAATATAATGAATTTGAGGATCACCCTCTGCCTATRAGGGTGTAGACTCTAAATCTTGTGCAACAAAAAAAAAGAAGCCCACCTAACTCTATTCTAATATTACTTCTTATTGTTGGTAAAAGGCCTCATAATATTAATACTACTAACAAAGAAAATRCAGGCGATAAATAAAATATTCCTAAATTTCTTATTAATGGAAACATCTGCTCTTTCAAAAATAGTTTTAAAGCRTCACCAAARGATTGTAGTAACCCTAAATATCCTACTTTATTAGGACCTTTACGTAGCTGGATATAACCTAACACCTTACGTTCTAGTATAATAATAAATGCCACTCTAACTATTACTCCCACCACTAACTCCAAATAAGAAACAACCAAAATAATAATAGTCATTTATTAAGTAAATATAAATTTTTATTTTAATTCTAAATTAAATGCACTAATCTGCCAACCTAATTAGTTATTTTGATAAAATTTTTAAACCTTTCGATCCTTTCGTACTAAAAAGTTTTTTCTGTGTTAAAAGATAGAAACCAACCTGGCTCACACCGGTTTGAACTCAAATCATGTAAAAATCTCTAGTCGAACAGACTAACGTAGATATAATCTGCTATACCTAATAATTTTAATTCAACATCGAGGTCGCAAACTAATTCATCGATAAGGACTCTCCGAATTAATTACGCTGTTATCCCTAAGGTACCTTTTTCTTCGTTTCTAAATTCAAGATCTTAAATTTTCAACAAAATGATTTTATAAGAATATTTTTATATTCTTAAACTGCCCCAGTTAAACTTAAAATAAAAAATTCACCAACAAATTATTTTAAATAAAGGTCTAAAGGGTCTTATCGTCTATTTAATAAACTAAAGAATTTTCACTTTATCCCTAAATTCTATTTTTAATATTAATAAAGTTTTTATCCATTAAACCATTCATTCCATTCTCTAATCAAGAGACTAATGATTATGCTACCTTAGCACAGTTATAATACTGCGGCCCTTTAAATTTTATCAGTGGGCAGGTCTTACTTTTTATACCCCCAAAAAGAAATGTTTTTGATAAACAGGCG